CAATCTCTATATCATTTCTCATAGAAAATGCGTATACACTTAACAAAACGTCTTCTTCTTTGAAGAATAAAGAGGGAAAGAAATAAAAAAAAAGTCTAGTCTTTCTCAGTATCTATCTATAAAGATAGTAAGAGCTCATTCCATTGATTGAAATAGGAAATTTCGGAAGAATTTTAGGTTAGAAGAAATTTCCAATCATCGGAATCCCTTTCTTTTCGAAATACAAACACGGGAATCACTGAAATATCTCTTTGATAGAAAGAGTATGATTCATATCATAGATAACTCCATTGGAGTCCAATGGGATTCGAAATTCAGAGATTTTGATTTTAAATAGTTCAAAACGCGTTGCAGAATGATCTATAAAACAATTGATACGGTTTGATTCCTCAACTCAATTAGTAGTACTTCTAGAGCCCACTTCTTCCCCACACTACGAGTGAAAGGGAAAATGTAAAGACTACCATTAAAGCAGCCCAAGCGAGACTTACTATATCCATGTGAATTATGTCCCCTATCTCTATAAATACGAAGGAATTTTTCCATTATTCCTCCCTAATAATAATGGAATCCATGGCGCATAGTCAAAAAGGGATTCTGACCGAACACTATTGAGAAACCAATCCAATAAATCGATTATGATTTCGAATCGGGAAAGATTAAACACAAGCAAAATACGTAGTAAAGTAAGATCCGAAGGGAATGGGAACATGTAGGAAATAATAAGGCCTATTATTTTTCTGTTTTGTTGACCTTAGTAAGTAAAAACAGACAAGGGAGAAATCACGAAAAACCAGAAATCTCTATCTATTACAGCCCTCTATTTCCCCATTTGATCCGGTACCCCCCTTCCCCATTATCGCTCTGAAGGAGGGGGCTTGTCTAGGGGTTACCGCAAAGAAATTCTTTCTGTTTGCCCCTTTTTTTATAAAAGTCAATTATCAATCCAATCTAATATTGGTTGGATACCTGAGCACTCGGAGATTCTCGCGAGTCCGTCGTATGTTGCACCTCCTTCCAAAACTCTTAATTGAATCAGATTTCCTATTCAGGCTCTACAATCTGATTCAAGATCCAGTCATTAGACACTCCCTTAGTAATAGAAGGGAATCATGAAGTTTTGATAGACCCTCTACCAGTAGATTCGAATATTTCCTTGAATCCTAGATGCGAACGAGCATTCACACTCTTTTTGTTTAGAAAAACCTCAGACCACATGCTTAGAATCAACAAAGCATTAATAGTCTGTTTCCTCTGCTTCGAACGGGGAAGAATTCTGCGAGTTCTATAAGCGGAACCGAATAGAAGAAGAGATTTCGAGTTTTTTTGTTGATCAGGCGACACCCGGATTTGAACTGGGGAAAAAGGATTTGCAGTCCCCCGCCTTACCACTCGGCCATGCCGCCAAAATAATACAAAATAGATGAAAATTTTCCCAGATTGCTGAAGTTTTATTGTACTTGGATTTTGACTCCTGTTTTCCTTAATCCTTTTCCTAAAAGAAAGACCTTTTTTGGATTTTATCCATCCCTTTGATTGATTGTATAGTATCGGAAAATCCACAATGCTAAGAACATTCTCTGGCTTTTTTATTGAGAAATCAAATGTGGATTTTCAGCCGACAAACTTGAACCATTAACTGTTGATTGCTTAGTTCGAATTAATGACGATTCTAGGATTTGAATCGCAAATTGTGTTTTCCTAATGACATAAGAAAATACAAATTGAGACAGAACTAATCAATATTGATTTTTTCAATCAAAAAATCCTTCTCAATTTCAATTATAACAAAACATATCAGTATATGTAAACCCCAGAACATAAATTGTTACACAGATATCTATTATTTAGATATATTGTCTATAGGTAATTATCATAAAATTATCCTACTTCACTTCAATTTTGCATTAAATAGAAATTCTCTTTTGATAGAACACGACCCGGACTGTCCCGAATAGAACCGGCAATAAAAGGGAAGTCGGATATTATAGCTATCCGCATACGTGTTTAATAAGCGCAACCCTTCTTATACACTTCAAATCCTATTCTATTCAAAAATCAGTAAAGTAGAAATATCTCTCTTCTCTGCGAATCGTTTTTTTTTTTTTTGAACAACGAAATCTCTAACATAAAGACGGTTAAGTGCTAAAAAAATGGATCCTATGTTGTTTCTGATTTTTCTGTCTTTGTATTTATCTCCCAAATACCAAATCTTTTTATTTTTCTCAAATTCGAATATGGAATATCATAATAATGGTATAATTGAAATCCTTTTTGTTTTGCTATTATATACAAAACCTTATGACTTTAATAAGTCTAAGTGACAGAATTCTCTTTCTAGGACTGTTTTATCAATTCCTTTCCATTTTGATCTGTTGCAACTTCCAATTTAAGTAGAAAATTCTCTTTATTCCTCCGTTCAAACGTAGTTCATACATTTCATTCCAAATATGTAGTTGGATAAAATTTCATGTGATTCAGTAAACAGAATAGAAATTCC